GATCCACAAAGAAGAGCCGCATAGCTTAATATCATCATACTTACGTGCATTATTAACCACTCCGATTGTAGAGCGGGTACTAATATTGTGGGTTTGTGTATTTCATTTAAAAGACCCGAAGTAGCAAAGCCTTGGGTAAAAATAGTACTTGAGGCAGTTATTGTGGTTAAATCATTTTTTCTTATTTTGAAAAAAGGCACTGTATGAATAAGGGAGAAACTCCATGAAAGAAAAATGAATGATTCATATAAATCACTTAGTGGGAAATGGCCTGAATAAATCCAACGAGTGATTAATAATCCTGTTAGACATAAAAAAGTAGCTATCATCCCCTTTTCTGACGAATCATATGGTTTTATGATTTCATTGCCCAATAAGGTTATCAAATGAAGTGTAATTACAATTGAAACAATAGAAAAAGAAATATGAGTTAATATATGCTCTAAAGTTGAAAATATCATAAAAATGAAAAAGGGGGGGGAATCCCCTATATTAATTAAGAAATAGAAATGGGGAATTTCATTTATTTTTATTATAGGACCTATTGTATCTCTTTTAGAAGACGGCATGCCGCCACTCGGACTCGAACCGAGATGCTCTAGCACTGCTTCCTAAGAGCAGCGTGTCTACCGATTTCACCATAGCGGCTTGCTCGAACTCATAATAGCCTATTCATATTCAATCGTCGAGATTGAACAAGTCAATTCAACCAAATCAGTTTTTTAGTAAAGATTCAAATTGATAAAAAAATGAGTTCAAAAGTAAATTAGAAGGTTCATTAGTTTCATTTTTTACTTTTATTTATTTTTTACTTTTATTGTCATTATTTCTGGTTTATCTTATTTCATAAATTGAAAAAAAAAAAATAAATTTTATCGATGAATTTTAAATCTGTCTATTTTGTATTATTCCTTTGGATTACTCCAAATTGACAAAATTCTTGTACATATACATAATATTGCAACAATTAAGTTCTTTTATTTATATTCATTTTATTTATATTCATTGGGCTGAAAATTGGAAAGATATGTAAAACCCATTCCATATAGTAAATAAATTAAACTATTAAGTCAGAAAGTTATCCAAAAATTTTTAACATGGAATCAATTAGTTTCAACACTTCATTAATTTGAACTAAAAATATTATATCTGGCCTTCCTGAGAAACATAAAAATTTTTCATTATTGTAAAGGTCGATGGGGAAAATAAGACTCCCCACCACCAAAAGTTGAGTGAAAATATACTAAAAATAAATAAACATTTTTGTATTTTTTTTTTATTCAAAAAAACAGAAGAATTCTTTTATAAAATATAAAATTAAGGGTCTATTTCATATTGATTAGAATAGGGACTGCCAATTGTTAATTTTATATTAACTTTGATATTAATATATTAACTTTGATATTAACAAATTACTGAGCCCATTTTTGGAGTCAAATCCATTCTGATTAGTCCGATATTTTAGGACTTATTTGTTTGTCGTACAAAAAAACTTTTTGAATTCCCGGTAGAAAGAGATTTTCCCAATGACAAAGCTTTTAACGCCGCCGCATATCCTTTCCTTTTCCAAATATTTTTACGAATACGCTTTTTTGATATCGAAGTACGTTTTTTTGGAACTGCCATTTCAAAGTTATTCATTGTTATAGTTGGATGTGAAAGACATATATTGTTCAACACGAATTCTTTTTTCTTATTCATTTTCTCTAAATAAGATTATCTTCATAAAAAAGAAATATAGATATGTCAAAGATCTGTGAAAATTAGCTCAAAAATTACGCGAAATAAAACATTTTTTATTTCATACACTACACTATCCGTAAAACCAAAAATTTTAGGTTTGGAACTTTTAGTTATCGTTGTTTATCTCTCAAAGTTATATCTTTAGAATTTGCTAAATCAAACTTAATAAAATAAATAAAGAACCTAAAAGACCTTTATTTTACTCATTCTATACTTTATTTACATGTAATAAAATACCTCAAAGGATTGTAAACTTTTGTCTAATAAATAGAGTCTTTTTTTAATCAAACTTGATAAAACTAATTTCGATTTGAAAATTTGAATGATACTAGTTGTTAAAGGATACGTGGTTTGATAAAAAAAGATCTCAGTCATTTTTTATCCTTTCTCGATAAAAAAGTTCATTTTAGATCTATAATCTTCTAAACTTTACTAATAAAATATTTTTATTGAAATGGAAAACAATCAATCCCATAATGAATTAGTTAATGAGTTGAAATAAACTAACTAAAATCAAGAGTTTTTATTTCATTAGACCGATGTCCTTAGTTAATCCTATATTTCATATCAGGATAAAGTACTCTTTTTAGTTTTTAGTCTAAATTTTGATCCTTGCTAGATTTTCATTTTCCTATTATAAGGATTCGTTTTTATATGTCAATTGGTCATATCATTTGACCAATTGTAACTTCTTGTTTTGAATATTTGAACGATTTTAAAAAGACTAAGAATAAATATTAATATAAAATGATTAAAT